GAACCTATAGATGTAACCTTTCGCTTAATACTAAAATCGATAATTGAAGCATCTAAGGCTGCATCAATCGAGGATACACGACAGAAGGAATTGCTCTATCTCTAAACTTCACCTTCACCAAGCGTAGGTTTCTTTCACTAATTTGTTTTTTTCTATTCCTAACTACGTTCTTTTTCTCGTAAAACTGAGAGGTAAAAAAAAAAACAAGAAAAAATCAAATCGCACCATCTCTGTAATAGGTAAATGCCTTTTTTTCTCCTGAAGTTGTCGGAATTATTCGTAATAAGATATTGGCTACAATTGAAGAGGTCTTATCAATAAAATTTCCATTGATTCGAGATCTAGGCATAATTAGCAATTCATTCTATAATTATTCTCATCCCCCTTCGGGGAAAACGATCCCACAAAAAAAGGAATTGTACAGTACAAAATAACATAAAAACAGACTAATTGGAAAAGATGCGGTGTCACCTTTTTGAACAAAGATGAAATGAAATAGTTGAATCAGATTCAATTTCATTCAAATTTCGTAATCTACCAATGACTATTACTATTTCATCTAAGTTTAATAACCAAATTTCTTCTTATGGAACCATCGGACCGTCATACATGTACTACAATTAAGATGAAGGACTCGCTATTCATTTGGGTTTTGGGCAAGAATAACATTCTGTAGGAGAGATGGCCGAGTGGTTCAAGGCGTAGCATTGGAACTGCTATGTAGACTTTTGTTTACCGAGGGTTCGAATCCCTCTCTCTCCGTTTCTTTTCATTCATCAACGTTACCAACTACAATGTATCAAATAAAATAAGAATTGATATCATTATTCTAACGGTAAGACCCTTATTTAATAGACATTCTCTATCCCTAATTAATCCCTGTGATAGGTAAAAGAAATACAAATAGAAATCTATTGAAAAGAAGAAAAAAAAATCCTATTGCCGATCCTTTTTTGATACGTGAATGAGACAGGGCACAAGGTACTCTATTTACTTCAGCGAAAGGAGTCAAAATTGGTATGAACCTTGCTTTTGTATTTTCGTTAGAATCAAGTCTGACGGGAATAATATTCTACGACCAACAACTCATTTATTTTAAGACCGATCCATTTACTATCTATTATTTGATTTACAAATCCTTTATATTGTAAGGAGTCAATAGTCAAATGGTTTGGCAATTCCCCGTAGGGGGATGAAACAAGATAATTTTGAATCAGAGCTTTCGATCTTTCTTTATCCTTCGTAATAATAATATCTCGGGGTTTGCAACGATAACTTGGTATATCCACTATACGACCATTCACTAAGATGTGTCTATGGTTAACTAATTGTCTGGCTCCAGGAATGGTCGAAGCCATACCTAATCGAAAAAGGATGTTATCCAAACGCATCTCAAGTAGTTGTAGTAAAACCTGGCCTGTTGACCCTTTGGCTTTTCCAGCAATATGCACATATTTAAGTAATTGTCGCTCTGTCAGACCATAATGAAAACGCAATTTCTGTTTCTCTTCTAAACGAATACGATATTGTGATCTTTTTCCAGAGCGCAATTGGGTTTGAAGATCACTTCTGGATCTGGGTCTTTTACTAGTTAGTCCCGGTAAAGCTCCCAGCCGGCGTATTTTTTTGAAACGAGGTCCTCGGTAACGAGACATATAAAGGCTCCTTTTTGATTAGCTTTCATTTGAAAAAAAAATATAAATTCAGACTGAACTAAAGGACCAGCAAAGCAAAACTCAATTTACTAAAGTCCTACAAAACAGAATAAAAGAAATATTATCAATATTCGGATTTCCTATATATATATATACATAGGAAATCCAAATATATACATAGGAAATTCAAACGAAGGTTACGTTTTCCAATTTCTTCTGTAGAGATCTAATTGATCTAGTCAACTTTTTTATTCATAGCTATAGCTGCAAGTTACCATGACATAATAGATCGGTGACTCGACATTTAGAGAAAGCGAGAGTAGAGATTTTCAATCATGGAAAGAAAAAAATCGATAAAGAAAAAGAGCCGGCTATCGGAATCGAACCGATGACCATCGCATTACAAATGCGATGCTCTAACCTCTGAGCTAAGCGGGCGGATATAAGAGCAATAGTGTATAGGAATACAGGAAACTATCGGATCTTAGCTATTACCTAGTGATTCTTCTTCTTTTTTTATTTCATTTATTGATTATTTAAATTTATTCTCTTTTTTAGTTATATGTTATATATTTTTTGTTATATATTTTATATTCTATTTAGATATATACTAGATATATTCTATTTAGATATATACTAGATCTAAATAGAAATTCTATTCCATATTCATATATATGAATATGAAATATCAATCTATCAATGAAATTCTATTTTTATATTTTGAAATGAAAAAAAAAAAAAAAAAGAATGAATATCGACCGTTCCACTACTCCAAGCTGCACTGTAAAAATGAAGGAGGAGGAAAGGCATATATATATATGTGGTATATATCTATCCATATTGAATTGCGGATACATCAATGATAAAATCATTTCGTATTGAAACAAATAAGGTTCATCCAATAGAGATGAAATGATAGAATATAGAAAAGAGGGTGGGCAAAAAAAGAAAATAGCAGCATACACTTTTTCAATATAGGAATCATTACCTAATGAATTAAATAGTGTCAAGATAAATGAAAGAGTTGGATGGAATTCCAACTGGATCCTTGTCTCAAAGGAAAGGGGGATATGGCGAAATTGGTAGACGCTACGGACTTGATTGGATTGAGCCTTGGTATGGAAACCTGCTAAGTGGTAACTTCCAAATTCAGAGAAACCCTGGAACTAAAAATGGGCAATCCTGAGCCAAATCTTTGTTTTGAGAGAAAAAACGATGGAAAATGAGAATAAGAAGGGATAGGTGCAGAGACTCAATGGAAGCTGTTCTAACGAATGAAATTGACTACGTTACGTTAGTAGCTAAAATCCTTCTATTGAAATTACAGAAAGGATAACTTTATATACCTAATACGTACGTATACATATTGACATAGCAAACGATTAATCACAACCCAAATCTTAGATTGAATCCTATTCTGTATCTCTATATATGAGATATGAAAATAGAAATCTTCTATTTCTTTATATTATATATTAAATCTTCTATTTCTTTATATTATATATTTTAAAATATTTAGTATATATATTATATATATTCTATTTCTATTCTAATAGCTAATAGAATTAATAGAATTGATTTCTGAATTCTATTATTCTAGAATAGAATAGTAGAACTCTCTTATGAACTTAATGAAATAATATATCCTTTTTTATATTCTTTATTTCTTTCATATTTAGATTACTATTAATATGAGTAATAGTATGAGATAAGGATCTATAGAAACCCTCTATTTCTATTATTCTATATAATTAGAATAATAGAGATCAAAAAATATATGAAAAATGGAAGAGTTATTGTGAATCAATTCTAATTGAAGTTGAAAAAAGAATCGAATTCGAATATTCAGTGATCAAATGATTCATTCCAGGGTTTGATAGATCTTTAGAAGATTAATTGGACGAGAATAAAGAGAGAGTCCCATTTTACATGTCAATACCGACTACAATGAAATTTATAGTAAGAGGAAAATCCGTCGAATTTTTAAATCGTGAGGGTTCAAGTCCCTCTATCCCCAATAAAAAGCCCATTTTACTTCCTCACTTTTTATTTATCCTCATCCTCTTTCTTTCTTTTTTTTTTTTTTCATCAGTGGAACTCAGTTTAAAAAAACTGAAATATCTTTCTAATTTCATTCACTCTGTTCTTTCACAAATGGATCCGAATAGAAATCTTCGGATCTTTTTCCAATCCAATCTCATTTGTTTTGTATAATACAATATGAACATATATGTTCAAGGAATCTCCGTTATTGAATTATTCATAGTCCATATTTTTTTACTTACATTTACAAACAAAGAAAGTCTTTTTTTTGAAGATCTAAGAAATTCATTGACATAGAATTGACATAGATATAAGTATTCTGCTAAGATGATGCACGGGAAATGGTCGGGATAGCTCAGTTGGTAGAGCAGAGGACTGAAAATCCTTGTGTCACCAGTTCAAATCTGGTTCCTGACACGTGAATAATGTATCGGATAGATATTCATACCTCATACAAATGAAATTAATTCATTGAGACGGATCGGAATAGATATTCTTTACTTTCTTTTTCATTTGTATTTTTTTACTCTCTGTTCATACTTTTCTTATTCCAAAAGTATGTTAGTATGTTAAATTTTTGTATATATCTCAAATTTAATAGCTAAAAAAAATTAGCTAAAAGAATTCAATCAAAGAGTGGAAGGACAGGATCTGCTCATACGAAATGTATATTATATGATATCCTCCCAATTGGGGAATAGCAATGAGAACCTCTTTTTCTTTTTTTATTTTAGCCCCTCCACAATACGAATGAAAGTCCAGTTACTCTTTTTCATCTAGAAGGGAAATGCCAAGATGCTCATTGAATGAGAAAAAACCGCTTTTTTACTTATACGACACGACTCCAGATTTCATTTTAATTTAAATCAATGAGCATCTTGAATCTCATAGAAATTGGGCGTAATATAGTCTTTACGTAAAGGCCAGCCTATCCAACTTTCAGGCATCAAGATACGTTTAAGGCGAGGATGATTCTCATAAGAAATTCCCAACATATCATAAGATTCCCGTTCCTGAAAATCAGCACTTCTCCAAATCCAGAAAACTGACGGGATTTGAGGATTACTCCTGGGAGCAAATACTTTTATGCATACCTCTTCTGGTTTATCTATACCATATCGTATTTTCGTAAGGTGATACACACTAGCTAAAAATCCGCCTGGTGCTACATCATAGGCACACTGGGAGCGTAAATAATTGTAACCATATACATATGAAATGACAGCAATGGAATCCCAATCCTCGATTTTTATTTGTAAAGTCTCTATTCCTCGACAATCAAAGCCTAAAGATCTATGAATTAGCTCATGCTTTACTAGCCAATCAGAGAAATGAACCTGCATCTTCTTCATCTCTCCCGCATTTTTATTTGTATGAATATTTCATATTGACAATAAAATTTTTCATCTTAATGATTGACCCGCTGTTTCTTATTCTGCACAAGAAAACCCTGCCTTATTCACTAATTCGTAGGAAGATACTGACCTTTTGGATTTGAAAAAGATTTCAAATCCAAAAGGTATCTCTGAAGTAGATGGTGATTGATAGAGTAATTCTTGATCGTAATTTCCAGTATGAGTACTGCGTCGCAAGGTAAAACTTGTGATTAGTAGTAAAACATCGATTCTCCTGTTGATACACAGTTCTATCTTCAAATATTTTTCGGGATATTTTCTTACGAAGTTTCGTTATAGCATCTATAATTGCCTCTGGCTTAGGTGGACAACCTGGCAAATAGACATCCACAGGAATTAGCTTATCGACTCCGCGAACAGTACTATAAGAATCAGTACTGAACATCCCTCCTGTAATAGTACAAGCTCCCATAGCAATGACATATTTTGGTTCAGGCATTTGCTCATATAATCTTACTAAAGAGGGAGCCATTTTCATTGTTCTTGCCTTGGGCTCGATCTTGGCACCAACCCATAACGATCAAAGTCGAACCGCGAGCCTATTAATGAAGCAAATTCGATGAAACAACAACTGGTACCATAGAGAAGTGGCCATAAACTGGAAAGTCTTGACCAATTCGAGAGATCATTTGATGTAGTTGAAATAATTGAATTGGGAGTTGTTTGGTTAAGTAATGGAAACTCGACCAAATTCATAACTGTTTCAATGTCATCCTTTCCTTCCCTTTTCTTTTGATTGTCTAAATATTCAGTTAAGACCATTCCAACGCTCCTTTTCGCCATGCATAAACTGAACCCACAATTGGGATAAGCACGAAAATGAAAGCTTCTATAAAGACAGATACACCCAATACATCAAAGCTCATTGCCCATGGATAAAGAAAGACCGTTTCAACATCAAAAACAACAAAAACTAGAGCAAACATGTAATAGCGAATTCGGAATTGTACCCAAGCATCCCCCATGGGTTCTATACCTGATTCATAACTAGAAAGCTTTTCTGGACCTTCCCTAATCGGGGCTAAAATCCCCGAAATGACAAATGCCAAGATAGGAATAATGCTTGATATTATTAGGAATGACCAGAAGATATCATATTCGTGAAGCAGAAACATAAAGGTACTCCTATGAATGTGGAATAGGCCTAATTCTTCCATTTGAATTGGAATTTTCAAATCATCTAGAACTTCTTCGATGAAACAAGAAAATAATTTTGATCAAATAAAGCCGCATAGTTGAGAGTTTGTTTGCTGTAGGACATACCTTGTTTCAAGATTCATATAATGTCATCCCACTTCTATTTTTTTTTTCTCCTTTTGATTCTATTTCTATATGTGAGGTGTAGACATAGCATGCTCTTCTACTTAGTTTATACTTATTATCTTATGTATATTTTGTATATTTTTTCTATTTCATATTGATCTTATATCTTATAAATAAAAAGTAAAAGTAAAGAATCCCTTATCTTATAGTAAAGAAGAAATGAAAGAAATTCAATAATTCAGAATTCAATAAACAAATTACAAATTCCATTTTGATTTTCAATTCAATGAAAAACAATTCAAATAACAAATAAAGAATAATAAAAATATCATATGTAATTCATTCATGAAAGTGGATGGAGAGAGATGGGTATTTTATCCGAGATTTGACAAAGACCAATTGGGTCCGTTGGAATGAATTATTGTGTTTATTTTATTGTTCCTACTACTACTCAAATTTCTATACAAAACAAAATCAAAATGGAATGTATTAGGGCTATACGGACTCGAACCGTAGACCTTCTCGGTAAAACAGATAAAACTGATTATTATCGAAATGATTCGAACTGTTTCAAAGACCCAACATGCATTTTGTTGCATTGGGCTCTTTCATCAACTGATGTAAAGATCAGTTAGTTCACCATATTTTTCTTTAGAAGAAGAGAATGAGATGGCTCCATGTGCTCTGATTCATTATTTGTATCCTGATCTAGGAGCAATACCAAAGTGTTTCAAAGAAGGGTGACCCTTATTTAGGTCTGCCTTCGGCCTAGATCAACCTAAGTGAAATGTAGTCTCTATCGCTCCGCTGCAAGATTAAAATATGAAACTTCATACACCTCAAAGCTCATAGGACGAAAAGAGAGGTTCTTTTGAGATTCTTATACTCATTATGCCTGGCATTGAATGAACTGGGCATTTACCTTACAATGGCAAGTTCTATTTGATTTGGCACCGGAATTCGCACCTGAACCGGATCAAACCAACTTTGTCAGGCTATTTTTCTCTTGTTCTCTCAAATATACGGAGTAAGACATCGACTTCTCAAAAAGATCAATTATGGTCATTGCATAAAAGGCTCCCTTGAAAAACATTGGCGCACGTGTAAACGAGGTGCTCTACCTAACTGAGCTATAGCCCTTGTCATAACCATTTTAACATAGAGACAATTTCTTGTCAAGAAGGGTATCCCATAATCCCACATGATAACTTTCTGATCCGTTTATGTTTACTGGTAAAAGATTGATATTGCTTATATTGCTTAGAAAACATATTTTACCTATAATCCATCGAAGTGATGGAGACCCTTTTTTGTGATGATAAATGACCTACTTAACCCAGTGGTTAGAGTATTGCTTTCATACGGCGGGAGTCATTGGTTCAAATCCAATAGTAGGTAGAACTTATTAGATACCGGATCCCATGGTATCTAATAAGTTTTTCTACCCATCCTCTTTTTTTCTTTTTCGTTCTATCATCAGATTAATCAAATTAGACTTCATTGTGTTCAATTTGTGGAATCAAGATATAGTGTGTAGTGTATAATAATAGATTAAAGGATTTTGATTGAATGTATTAACTACTAATAGGAAATCGCTTTGACAGCTTCTACTCGTGTCCTAGCTCGTCTGAGAGCTAGATTTGCCTCAATTGCTTGTCTCTTACCCTCAGCTCTACTCAAGTTAGCTTCAGCTATTTCAAGAGTTTGTTGAGCTTCTTGTGGATCAATGTCAGTACTAATTTCCGCACCATTTCCTAAAATGGTGATCTCATTATTACTTATTCTAGCAAAACCGCCCATAAGAGCCACCGTTAACCATCGGTCGTTTAGCCGTATTCTCAAAAGACCTATATCTACAGCCGTGGCAATGGGGGCATGGTTTGGTAATATCCCAATTTGTCCACTATTAGTAGATAAAATAATCTCTTTCACTTCGGAATTCCAAATCATTCGATTAGGAGTCAGTACACAAAGATTTAAGGTCATTTTTTCAATTTGTTCTCCTCTTCTAAGTTCATAGCTTTCGCGGTAGCTTCATCGATGTTACCCACCAAATAAAAGGCCTGCTCGGGAAGACCGTCTAATTCTCCGGAAAGGATGAATTTAAACCCCCGAATTGTTTCTGCGAGACCAACATATTTCCCTGGAGAACCAGTAAAGACTTCTGCCACAAAGAAGGGTTGTGATAAGAAACGCTCAATTTTGCGTGCTCTTGCTACAGTTAAACGATCTTCTTCGGATAATTCGTCCAACCCAAGGATAGCTATAATGTCCTGAAGTTCTTTGTAACGTTGTGAAGTTTGCTTAACCCTTTGCGCAGTTTCATAATGTTCCTCACCAACGATCCTAGGTTGTAACATAGTTGACGTTGAATCCAAGGGATCTACTGCTGGATAAATACCTTTGGCAGCTAATCCTCTTGATAATACGGTAGTAGCATCTAAATGTGCAAATGTCGTGGCAGGAGCAGGGTCGGTCAAATCATCCGCAGGTACATAAACTGCTTGGATCGATGTTATGGATCCTTCTTTAGTAGAAGTAATTCTTTCTTGCAAAGAACCCATTTCCGTACTAAGGGTAGGTTGATAACCCACTGCAGAAGGCATTCTACCTAATAAGGCAGAGACTTCGGACCCTGCTTGAACGAAACGAAATATATTGTCGATGAATAGAAGTACGTCTTGCTCATTAACATCCCTAAAATATTCCGCCATGGTTAGGGCAGTCAAGCCAACTCTCATACGAGCTCCTGGCGGTTCATTCATTTGACCATAGACTAGAGCCACTTTTGATTCTGCAAGATTTTTTTCATTAATCACCCCGGATTCTTTCATTTCCATGTAGAGATCATTTCCTTCACGAGTACGTTCACCTACTCCGCCAAATACAGATACGCCTCCGTGAGCTTTGGCAATGTTGTTGATCAATTCCATGATGAGTACTGTTTTACCCACTCCAGCTCCCCCAAATAGTCCTATTTTTCCTCCACGGCGATAGGGAGCTAAAAGATCTACCACTTTAATCCCTGTTTCAAAGATTGATAATTTCGTATCTAACTGTATGAAGGCGGGTGCAGATCTATGAATAGGAGATGTTGTGCGAGTATCGACAGGACCTAAATTATCAACGGGCTCTCCAAGAACGTTGAAAATTCGTCCGAGAGTAGCTCCCCCGACTGGAACACTTAGAGGAGCTCCCGTGTTAATCACTTTCATTCCTCTCATCAGACCATCTGTAGCACTCATAGCTACAGTTCTCACTCGATTATTTCCTAATAATTGTTGTACTTCACAAGTTACATTAATTTGCTGACCGACAGTATCTCGACCTTTAATTACCAAAGCATTATAAATATTAGGCATATTGCCCGGTGGAAAAATGACATCCAGTACTGGGCCAATAATTTGAGTGATACGCCCTAGGTTTTGTTCTTCAAGTGTAGAAACCACAGGATTAGAAGTAGTGGGATTGCTTATCATAATCATAAATCATAATAAATATGTCGAAATTCTTTTTTGAAAAGTACTGAATCGAAAAGAAAGATCCGATAGCAAGTTGATCGGTTAATTCCATAAGAAATAAATGGAAGTTAGCATTCGATTGAGCAATCGAATCCAATTCAAT